AGAAGGACTAGGGAATGGTTATATAATTGGTTTATACAGATCCTTCCCGGCTGAGACCACAGGTAAAAATGACATTTCCATAAATTGACAAAGTAATATGTCCATTTTTTCATCAAAAGGGGCGTCCCTTTTGAAGCGAGAATTGATTTTCCTTGATACCTAACATAATGCATGAAAGGATCCTTGAACAACCATAGATTGCCCTGAAAGGCCTTAGCTTCTACAAGATGTTCTAGTTTTCCATAGAAATAGATTCGTTCAAGAAGGGTTCCAGAAGACGTTGAGCATAAATGAGAAGATTGGTTACGGAGAAAGACCAAGATGGATTCGTATTCACATAGATGAGAATTATATAGGACGAAAAAAAATCTTGTATTTCTTTTTAAAAAACCAGAACTGGCTTTATTTGGAGTATTCCAACTACGATACTCGTGGAGAAAGAATCGTAATAAATGTAAAGAAGAAGCGTCTTTTACCCAGTAGCGAAGAGTTTGAACCAATATTTCCAGATGGGCTGGGTAGGGTATTAGTATCTCTAACACATAAATTAAATGTGAAAATTTGTCCTCTAAAAAAGGGAATATTGAATGAATTGATCGTAAATTATGAGATTGGACTATTCCTTTCCTTTCTAGCGAAGATAATAATCGGAGATAAAATGGAATTTCCACAATGACTGCAAACCCTTCTGATATCATTTGAAAATTAAAATTCTTGTTGCGTCCAAAAATTATATTTTGGTTAAAATCATTAGCAAAAAGAATAAAATGATTCTGTTCATACTGATACATTCGCTCAATTGCACGTTTCACAATTAGTAAGCTGAATTTATTATAACCTGCATTTTCCAACAAAACAGATCTTTTTCTATTTAAACCATGATCATGCGCAAGTGCATAAATATACTCCTGAAAGATAAGTGGATATAAGAAGTAGTGTTGTTGAGATCTATTTAGCTTTAAATATCTTTGGAATTCCTCCATTTGAAATTCTAGTTGAACTAAAGGTAGAGGATTTTGGGGGTTATCAATGAAACATAGTGCGATACAGTCAAAACGAGGTATTCTAGTAATAAACGAATAGATACCTCGGATACAGGTAAACTTATCAACAGATTCTCTATCCTCTCTTTTCCATTTAAACGAATAGGTTTATGTTCGTTATAGGATAACAAGATGCTTAGAAATCCTTTCTTTTTTCAACCTAATCGCTCTTTTGATTTTGGAATTTTTTTATCAATATACTGTTTCTTCTACACACACATTTCCATTCCATAATGAAAAATGGCAATAGTTAGGATTCATTAAAAAATAAAGAATCCATTCATGGGATAATCCCTTCCCGTATCGGGCACTAATACATTTTTAACGTATAATTAGACCGGGTAATCATTCAAATTAAGAACAGAAGCTCGTTGCTTTTTCCCTATAATCAATAAATTGAAGCCATTAGGGCTCTTTCTCTATCCATTTATTCATTCGACCCAACTTGAAATTGAATTCATTTTGTTCCGTTTCAAAAAAGAACACAAGGGTTTGTACCGATCCGGAAAGAATGAAATATTCTCAGAACTCTTCGTTGATACGACATGCTATTTTTTCCATTCATTCCCTTTCAGGATCAGTCGTGGTCTTCCAAACTTTACCGATGGTATGGACGAATCCCTCGCTTCATCCAAATGTGTAAAAGATCCTAGCCGCACTTAAAAGCCGAGTACTCTACCGTTGAGTTAGCAACCCAAATAGAAAAAGGTTATGTAGATACAATCAAAATAAAAAAAGATTAGACAAGACAATCAAATCCTTGAACTAAGAAAGAAAAAAACCGAAAAAAAAACACACACATTTGGAAATTGAGTCGGAATCTCAAAATGAATAGATGAAACGAAAATCCAATAAATTCTCCGAAAAAAAAGAAAAAGATAGATAAATGTCAAAATTTATAGACCACCTCTTAGCTCTTATGTTATCGACCTTTCAATCAAAAACCCCTATTCTTATTATATCTTAGATCAAATTGTATCAAAGCGAATCCAAGGAACCTCATTATTTGAATAATGTAAGGTAAAAATCAAACCTATGGGACAGAAATCAATTTATCTACTTATCACGATGAATTATATTTGTTCGATACACTGTTGTCAATATAAATGTTGAGAAAAGAATACAATGGAAAAACAAAATAAATTCAATTTCAATAATATAAAAAAAGAATATTAAAAAAAGGGCTTGTGTTGGATTGGCACTACATAGATGAAAAAGGTTTAGATAGAGGAATAAATATTAATAAAAAAGTAGAAAAATCTCAGATTTAGATTTATTTTTTCAATCAATAATAAGTAACTAGAATCAAAAAAGAGGATTCCTTGGCTATTACTTATTAGTAAAGTTCCAACGAAAACCGACCAATTGAAGGAACTACCACAGAATTTTCTATTTCTAGGATCAAGCAACTCGGGTTTTGTCGTTATAGAACATGAGATTTTATAGAAGCAATGAAAAATAGATACGAGTAGAACCCCAAAAGGGAGAAAAAAAAGAATATATAAAAGTTATACAAAAAATTATATAAGAATTACTACCCCCTTCTATTTCTTTAATTGAATTTTATTTGATTAGGACCAAGCTACTTAAAAACCTCCGCCTTTTTAAAAATATCCCGAACAGTTCCTGTAGGCTGAGCACCCTTTTCAAGGAAATATAGAATAGCAGGAACGTTTAAATAACTTTGATTCTTTATCGGATCATAAAAACCCACGTTCCGAAGATCTCTTCCTTCTCTTCGGGATCGAACATCAATTGCAACGATTCGATAGACGGCTCATTGGGATAGATCTAAGTAAATGAACAAGACCCCCCCCTAGAAACGTATAGGAAGTTTTCTCCTCGTACGGCTCGAGAAAAAATGATTTGGAGTTTTGTCTACTCTAATGAATGGCAAAGGAGTTGATAAAAAAAATTAGACTGGGATTTAACTCATTTTTTTCTTCGTCCTTCCTGAAAAAAGAAAAAAATCATTTATACCCATAACTCAAGTTGGATAATTCTCAAATAGCTTAAAAGAAAAAAATCTTTAGGCAATTTATTTCATTTTTTGAATGGTCTTTAACCCCCCCTTTTTGTTTGTCTCATTTAAAAATATATATATTTGGATTCTTTATTATGATCCAGTTATTGAGACAATTGAAAAAAGGGCGTTTCCTTGTTCTGGGATCCTTTTTCTTTGTTTTAAATCAGTGGGTTTAGACATTACTTCGGTGCTTCTTAATCCTTCCAAAATGGCAGCAACATACCCCTTTTGTGATTTCTTTCTATCAAAGAATCATACAAACGGCCGATTCCCGCGCGATACACTTTTAATCGAAAGAGTTTTCTCAATTCCAACAAATTTTCCTTTTGAATTGAAAACTTGACCGAATCGGATCCTTTCGATTTCTATATTGATGATATACTTACGAAGTTGTTCCAATTTATTGATTGGTATTAACCCTAGATTCTTGCACCCTGAAAGATGAATCCATACTTTCTACCCGAGCTCCATCATGTACTATATTCATTACAACCTAACAAAAAGAGGGATTCTAGTGAAACAGAACAGATGTCGGGCCAAGAGCACCTTCAGTCTTAGAAAAGATGGCGGATGTAAGAATAAAAATCCACACCGGATCGTGTCCTTCAAGTCGCACGTTGCTTTCTACCACATCGTTTCAAACGAAGTTTTACCATAACATAACATCCCTCTAATTTGGAACCCGTATGGAATTGATTCAATTATGGAATCATGAATAGTCATTGGTTCCGTCGATACATAAGCATATTAATCTATACCCTTTTTTCTTCTATACAAAGACGGCAAAAAGTTTTCTGAAGCAATCTTAGCAAGACCCCACCTATTATTGTATGTTATTGTATGAATGCAATACTTTACTTTTTTTTTAACCTAATAGAAATATAGAAAGAATACGAATAAATGAATTCTTTTTTACTCTGGACTCAATATGGCCCATTTCCCACTTATTTGAATACCAAAGATTCAACTCATAAGCAATCATTCAAATTTTTTGTAATCAAAAAAGTTTCCTATTTCGACATCATTATCATTATTTGAATAAAGTTTGACAATAAAGACTAAAAATTTGATCATCAAAAAAAAATAAAATGAACTATTTCAATATCAAGAGTTAAGGGATTACAATTCTTTTTCACAAAAACCGAAAGGCTTTTGTCACTGAAAAAGAACGAAATCGGATGATAACAATACATACATATTATGTTAAGCTAAGCATTTCATCATTTTATATGTATTTTTTTGTTTAACCCGGGATTAAGTAATCCTTATGCAATCTTGGCATAAAGTAAAGTGACTAAAATCTATGAATTCCCCTGTCTCAATCGTTACATAGATTTACAATTATTCATTAGAGCCAAACAAGAAATAAATATCTAAAAAGTAAAAAAAACACATCCGTTACGTATGTAACTTGATTCGTTGTTAATAAGATAAGATTGGGGCAGACACAGATATTTAAATGAATACCTCCCGTTACTAATTAAGAACTTTCTACCCCCAGATTCTCTGGGAATGCTGAATCAGAACAAAAAAAGGATCCCCTTTGGGGAGGGGGACTATCTAGGGACAAAGACAAACAAGTCCAGATTAGGCCCTTGCTCCTAATTTTTTAGTTTACCCTAACCCAGTCTTAAGAGACTTAATCCCATTAATTGAATGTAATAACCTCCCTATTGTTTAGAATTAAGAGATCCTAATAATTGGGCTACCCCATTTTAGTTTAATGGATAGAGAATAAGAGATAGGAAAGAAAGGCTCTTTTTGTGATTCAAAATTAAATGTATCGTTGAAAATTCAATATGAGACGTAAGGTTTTTCTTCAAATTAAATAAAATAGCTAAACCCCTTCAATATGAAGGGAATGAACGTATGATGAAAAACCCGCCATACTTTAGTTAGTTGAATTCAAAAAAGGTGTGACCTATGTTCTC